TTCAAATTCATTAAAATTTCATGTATTGATTCTTTAATACCTACTATGGTAGAATATTCATGTGGTATTTTGTCAAATTTAGCACGTGTTATACATGTTCCCTCTATTTCTCCAAGCAAAATTCTTCGCATTGCAATCCCTATTGTATCTCCTTGACCTTTCATAAGTGGAGACAGAATAAAGCGTCCATAATAAAGACGCTGACTGTCTACCCTTGATTCAACACACTTCCACTGTCGTCTTTGAGTAGAAACTATTCGTTTTTCTCGAATCATAGTAATATATATTATTTATTTTATGGTTTTTTTATCTTTCTTGTTGAAAGAAAATAAAAATTCCGATTAATTGCGCGATCAAACTTCCTTCCATCAAACTTCCTTCCTTTGAATCTGAAAGTCTTTCTCAGATACAAGGAAATAATTCAGTTCCAGAGCCAAAGATCGTAGTTCTCGAACGAGCAATCGAAAAGATTCTGGAGCATCCACAGGTTTCGCTATTGTTCCTCCAATAATTGTAGTTCCAAGTACTTCTTGACGAGCTTTCATATGATCAGATTTATAAGTAAGCATCTCTTGTAAAATATGAGCAACACCGAATCCCTCGAGGGCCCAAACCTCCATTTCGCCTACCCGTTGTCCTCCTTGTTTGGCCCTTCCTTTAAGGGGTTGTTGTGTAACAAGTGCATAAGGTCCACTGGAACGTCCATGTATTTTATCATCAACTTGATGAATTAATTTCAAGATATAAGGCTTTCCTATTATAACGGGCTGTTCAAAAGGATTCCCTGTTCTTCCATCAAATAGTATGCTCTTTCCCGGATACTCGGGTTCAAATATCCATGGATTCGATGTTTGTTTACTGGCCTCATATAATTCAGAAAACACAAGTTTTCTGGAAGCCTCTTGTTCATATCTCTCATCAAAAGGTGCTATTCGATAATGTCTATTTAGCATACTCCCAGCTAATCCGAGTGAACATTCCAATATCTGTCCTACATTCATTCGAGAAGGGACCCCTAATGGATTGAAGACCATATCAACGGGTCTTCCATCTTGCAAATAAGGCATATCCTGTCTAGACAAAATCTTTGAAACGATACCTTTATTTCCATGTCTCCCGGCCACTTTATCACCAACTTTGATTTCACGTTTCTGTGAAATATATATTTGAATCGTTTCTGGATTATAGCTAGAACCCGCTTTTTTGTGGATCCATCTCACATCAATAACTCGGCCCCTACCACCTATAGGTAGTTTTAGACAAGTTTCCTTTGAGGTAGATACCTGAATCCCAAGTATAGCTCGTAATAATCTTTCTTCCGGGGCATAGGAGGATTCTTTTGCCATTTGAGGCGTTAATTTACCCACTAAAATATCGCCCGTTTCTACCCAAGATCCCAGAATTACAATTCCATTTTTGTCTAAATTTCGAAGTAAATGGGCTTCTAGATGTGGAATTTTATTAGTGATTCTTTCAGGACCATGGCTTGTCACATGAGTCTGAATTTCATATTTCCGTATGTGAAAAGAAGTAAAAATATCTTCATAGACCAGACGCTCACTAATGAGTACAGCATCTTCAGAATTGTAACCTTCCCATGGCATATAAGCTACTAATACGTTTTTTCCCAAAGCGAGTTCACCACCAACTGTAGCAGCACCATCTGCTAAAATTTGTCCCTTTTTTACGCATTTACCTTTCTGAACCTGGGATTTTTGATGCATGCAAGTATTTTTGTTGGAACGTTGATATATAATTAATGGAATACTTAGAGCATTCCCACTTCCAAATAAAAGAATCTTCTCAGTATCAGTATAAACGATCTTTCCCTCGTGTTCGGCTATAGCGGGAACTCCCGAATCTAAGGCCACTTGGCGTTCCAATCCAGTTCCAACAATGCACTTTTCGGACCGAGAAAGAGGAACTGCTTGACGTTGCATATTAGAACTCATTAAAGCTCTATTCGCATCATTATGCTCGATAAAAGGAATGAGGGAAGCTCCAATAGAAAAATATTGGAAGGGAAAAATACTTCGAAGATGAACCTGTTCCCATGCAATAGTCAGAAATTCTTGACGGTATCGAGCTGGAACAATCAGCTCCTCCTGAATACCTCGATTCAGTGCTAAAAAATTTTCCGTCGCTACCATATAATATTCATCTCTACTTGGTGATAAAGAAAGCATGCGTATTCTTTTTGATCTCTCAGAAATTTCATAAAATGGACTTTCTATAGACCCCCAACGACCAATCCTTGCGTGAATTGCCAAGGATCCAATAAGTCCGACATTGATTCCTTCGGAGGTGTCAATTGGACAAATGCGTCCATAGTGACTAGGATGGATATCCCGTATCCGAAAACTAGCAGTTCGCCCCGTCAATCCTCCCGGACCCAAACAACTCAATTTCCTTCCATGAACTATTTGGGTCAATGGATTGGTTCGATCTAAAACTTGAGATAATGGATGTAATCCAAAAAAAGATTCATAAGTGGTTGTTAATGGCGTTGAAGTCACTAAATTCCGAGGAGTCGGTATCAATTTATATCTAATTGCTTCACATATAGTTCCTCTAATTATATTTTCTAAACGAACGAGAGCCAATCCAAATTGATCTTGTAAGAGATCTGCTACGGAACGAATACGTTTATTTTTCAAATGATTCATATCGTCAAGTGTACCCATTCCCAAATTCATTCTAATCAAATGATCTGCAGCTGTCAATATATCTCGCGGTAACAAAAATGTATTGTTCTCAGGTATATCAATATTCAGCCTTCGGTTCATATTTCGCCGCCCAATTCCTCCTAATTCACATCTTTGTTGAAAAAATTTTTCTTGTAATTCCGTATATAAAGATTCAGGAAATTGGGGATCTCCGCCTACACAAGCAAATTGTTGATAAAACTCCAAAATGGCATTTTCTTTTGACGCTATTTTTTTTTCCTCCTTTTCATTGAGTAAAGACAAGAAAATTTCAGGGTAACAAACGTTCTCAAGAATTTCGCTTAAATTCGAACCCATAGCTGATGATAGAACTAGAATAGAGATTTTCTGTTTCCTACTTACACGAGCCCATATCCTTGCTTTTCTATCAATTTCTAACTCTAATCTTCCTCCCCAATCTGATATTATTGTGCCAGTATAGACTGGAATTCCGTTATGGTCCCATTCTAACCGATAATAGATACCGGGGCTTTGCAATATTTGATTGATTACAATTCTGTATATTCCATTTACTATAAAAGTTCCCAGGGAATTCATTAGAGGAATGTTTCCAATAGAAATAGTTTGTTCTTGGATATTCCGACTGTTTTTCCAAATGGATCCCGCAGATATATATAATTCAGAGGAATATGTAAGTGATTCATATACAGCATCTTTTTCTTTTATTGAGGGTTCTACCAATTGATATGTTTCCGCAAATAACCGAAATTCAATTTCTTCATCTGTATCTTCAATTTTTGGAAACTTCAAAAGTTCTTCTGTTAAGCCCCGATCAATGAATCTACAAAACCCTTCAAATTGTATTTGATTCAATCCGGGTAGTGTAGACATTCCTTCATTCCCAACCCCAAGCATTTTTTATTACCCCTTTTTGATAGAAAATATCCCAGGATTTGCTGTCATTCTTCATCGAATCACATGAATAGATTTAGCAAGAATGGAATTTCTGTTCTTTTTACTTTACTGAATCACATGAAATTTTACCTCACTACGTCTATGAAATACCTATTATGAAAAGAGGAAATTGGATACTCAAATTAGAATTTGCAACAAAACAAACAAATAGACTTTAACTTGTAATATCAATGGAAACAAATTGATCCATTTCACCTAGACTTCGGGTAGGGTTCTTTTTAACAATCTAAAAAAAAGGAATTCTATTTAGACTTTTAGTATAGTTAGTATGATATTACATATTCCAATTTGATTGATACCCCAAAAATAAATTCAGGATTTGCTTGGCTCCATGAGAGAAAGATCAAAAAAAGAAAAGAATCAGAAAAAAGATACAATTTTTTTGAGCCCTTTACCATTTCAAGTGTTCAAAAAAGAATGAGAATTCACAAAGAAGAGAGATATTTTGACCCTTTGAAGATACCCGATTCTATAATGTGTAACAATGAAAAGGGATATTATGGGGTTGACATATATTAACAGTTCCTGTTATAATGGAAATAGAGAAGGATTCTTAAAAAAATAGATATATATAATTGATTTGTTATGTATCAATTTCTATTTTTTCTCATTAAGAAATTCAGATTCCTGAATTCTTACGGAATTTGTAGTTAACGGTTGCTATTTGTCCCGAAATTCTTACTTTTCTTTTGTGACTGAATAAGGTATACGTTGGTTTTTTTGATATTCTTATCTATTTTTTTGTATCATTTTGGCGGCATGGCCGAGTGGTAAGGCGGGGGACTGCAAATCCTTTTTCCCCAGTTCAAATCCGGGTGTCGCCTGATCGACAAGAGAATCCAACGGGTGTATTGTGTATCTAGGGAAAATTCACTTTGAAATGACTAATCCCTAGATACTTTTATTTCATTTTCTTTTTTTTATAAATAAACTAGTAACTTTTAAAAATTCCGAAGACTTGTCTAATAGTAGTATGTATATATTAGAATATTAAATTTTATAACTATTCTAATATAAAAATGAGAATAGTTATAAAATTCAATACCCGCTCTGGCCTTTCCAGAGCTTTTTTCATTATTTTGATTATTTTTTCATTATTTTGATTAATAGCTTTTTTCATTATTTTGATTAATAGGAGGTCTAATTCTTTTCATTAGAGAGAATTTCATCATCATCATCATCTGAATTAAAGAATTCATTCTCCTTCATTCTCCAATACTCCTCCTCCTCCCTATCCTGCTCCTCCTTCTCCTGCTCCTCCTTCATTTTCTCAAGCTGCTTCGTGATATAATCCTGCTTATATTTCTCAAAATACTCCCTAAATTTCTCATCCTGCTCCTTCTTAATATCGAGCTCATATTTCTCATCGAATTCATCCTGCTCCTTCTTAATCATAGAATCGAGCTGATAATTCTCATATGAATCCGACATCCTCTTGAATCTAGAATTGAGAAATCGAATCTCAGCTTCAATCTGAATCTTCTTGATTATATAAGATTCAATATTCTTGTTTATACAACCCGCAAGTTTCTCCATTAAAGAATCCTTCATCTTCTTCAATTTAGAATTCAAAATTTCAATCTTATTTTTAATATCATAAATTTCTTCATACATTTGGGTTTCAAGGTTTTCATTTCCTAAATCGGAACTGAGAATCTTATTATCAATACCCGTGAATATAGAGAAATCTTCATTTTCACCGTTATTTTCAATTGGACCTAAAGTATCTTTTGATTTTCTTGAACCACACCTGTATTCTAAGCCCCTATTAAACTGAAACCGCATTGAATTGAACCACATAGATATTTCCATAGATAGATGCCTCCTATATATATATATATAGTAGAATAAAATCAAAGAGGTGGAATAGAATAAAATATAGTAGAATAAAAAAAGGATATTAGAATTTCTTTCGAGTTTTTTAATATCTATTTCTTTATCTTCTAAACGAAACAGTGAATCGCCCAGAGTTTTTTTCATTATTTTGCTCGTGGACTCAAAAAAGTTTTTATACTGTCCCCCAAGCGATCAATTATATGACTCAGTACAGTGTGGGCCAAGAGAATCGCGACCCATCTTCATCAAAACAAGAAACAGATTTACATCCTTGACTATTTTGATCAAAAAACATCTACATCTACTTCTACTGAGTAATAGAATTGATCGCTTGGGGGACAGTAGATGTGATGTGGGCCAAGAGGATCCCCAATTATCCATACTGGAATGAGTTCCCCCCGGCCCCTGGGACGGAAGGTTTCGAACCTTCACCTCCGGGCCCAAAACCCGGAGCCTTACCACTTGGCTACGCCCCATTTTAATTCGACACTAATCAATCATATTGTTAGATAGATTATACACTGTTCTGGTTTGTTTGTCAACTGCTTTTCTAAATGGATTTTTTTGATTCGACACTAATCAATCATATTGTTAGATAGATTATACACTGTTCTGGTTTGTTTGTCAACTGCATTTCTAAATGGATTTTTTTGATTCGACACTAATCAATCATATTGTTATTTTACATTATACCTTGTCTGGGGCGTATCACGCAAATAATCGCCATTTATTTACAACGCTCTGATAGTACAAGGTCGAGATATGGTTGGCCAACAAATTAACGTAACTTGTGAAGTACAGCAATTATTAGGAAATAATCGAATTAGAGCTGTAGCTATTTGTATTGTTGGGCAACTTCATTTTGAAATGGATTTTTTTGACGACACTAATAAAAATAGAATAAAAAATAGAAAATTTCAAAATGAAAAAGATTCAAAAATGGGATTCAATTAAAAAATAAAAAAAGAGAATCTGACTATATGAATTCAAATTCTTGTTTATCCAATTCTTTTTTTATGGATCAAATTTGATCAATTCTGAATTCTGAGATAAATGGATAAAAAGAGTATTCTAGGTAACTGGTAATTCAAAGAATTTTTATTCGTATCTTCAAATTCTTCCGATTATTATGATATTGTAAAATAAAATAAAATATCATGAAAAGGTTTCTTCCGTTTTGTTGATACAGAAACTTAGTATGTTTTCCATGTGGAAGCAAGTGTAGGGACAGAGTTCTTGAGACTTGTTTGATTCAAAATTCTACGCATCGCTAGATTTGTTCTCTAAAATGCTTTTAATCTTTGCGTCTCGGATTCAATGAAAAATTCATTAGAGTAGTGAAATGAAAAAGAATAGATCAATCGTGAAATGAAAGTCTTTTCACTCTACTACTGCTTTAGTGTCCGTCTACTGATTGGGTCTTGAATTAGATTGGATAAGGATAGGTAGGACGGGGACTCTAATTCCATTTTTAGTTGGCGAAGGGGTTGAAGAAAAACCGTCTATACAAACTTATGTAAAATATATGAACGCTTCTGCATTTTTTCCATATTTGTTAGATTAATGAAATTGAATATCTCATTCGATTTCTTTTTTTTTTATTTAAATAGTTCTCATTTGATATTCATATTCTTTTTTTTTTGACTCTGAATTTCATTTTCATTTAATCCAATTCAAAAAAAAATTCTCTTTGATTTCCATTCTAAGAAAACTAAAACTCTTTCTTTTGGGTAATCTATATTAAAAGAATTGAATAGGCTGTTTTCCAATTGTTTTCCAGAACAAACCGGGATCAAATAAGGATTAGATCAAATGGAACTAACAGATGCAAATAAGAGTATGCAAAGGAATCTATCTTGATTCTTTCTTTTTTACTTAATGAAATGGGGGGCAAAATAAAAAATAGGTCTTTGTATTCCTACCTATTAGTATGATTCATTACCTTACTACTTCTAAGGATATTTTTGATTTATGCTTCAAATTTTTCAATTATACTCCAAATCTGATAAGAACTTGCTAGAAGTTCTAATTGGATGTTTCATCAATGGTGTTATGACGGAATGGAATCCTTTTTTGACTCTGTACTAGTGATTCCACTATTATTATAAGATAGTATCCAATTTTTAGTGAAAAAGAAAAACAAAAATAATACAAGAAAAATTAGTCAACAATAAAAAAAGAATTAATCAAAGAATTTCTTCATATTGATATAGATAGGAGACATAATTGACATGGATATAGTAAGTCTTGCTTGGGCTGCTTTAATGGTAGTTTTTTCATTTTCCCTTTCCCTTGTAGTATGGGGAAGAAGTGGACTCTAAAGGTAATACTAATTGAGTTAAGGGATCAAACTGTCTCAATTGTTTTCTAGCTGGGTTCTTCCAGTTTTGAACTATTTTTGTTATTTTATTAAGACTAATTCATTCATTCCTAATTAATGAAATGCAATTCTATCTGGATTTCGAAATTCTATTGTATTCCAGTGGTGTAATCTATTCCATGTAGAATATTGAAAAAAAAAACTCTTTGAATCAAACAAATATTTCCATTGTTGCCATCTTGATGTCCCGGGAATACAGATAATTGGAAACGGATTACTATTCCAAACCCAATTCTTTTGAATATTTCTTCTATTCAATTTAATCAATTTCAATTTTGAAATACTCAAAAGATTCTTTATTTATTAGTTACCGGGATTCTGAAAAGAATCGGAAATCTAAAAATGAAAATAAGAAGAATAAAAATTGCGTTGCTTTTTAATTCTTTAAGATTGATTGGAACCAATACAAATAGAATAGATTGCGATGAAATCAAGAAAAAATGTGGACGCCATGGAATTGACATTCCATATATATCTATGGATAGATATCCATCTATCCATAAATTATAGATTGGTTCCTCCATATTCAACCTCTTTTTTTGTTTTAAGTAAAACATTCTATTTCTACTGTAATAGATACTATAGTAGAAAGAAATGGATTTTCTTTCTTTCTACTATACTCTATGGATTGAATAGAATTCTGCTGGTTGTAGTCTGATCATTTTCTTTTAAAAAAAAGACCCGAAATAGAAATTCTTTTTTCATTTTTTTATTCAATCATTGCATTGATAAGAAATAAGAAGTCATGTTTCAGTAAAATTTAGTCACTTTGACTTACCGTTTTTACATAAATTATAAGTAAAAAGGCAGTAGGAACTAGAATGAAGAGTGCAGTAGCTATAAATGCGAGAATATTGACTTCCATAATCTCTATGTTTTCTTTCTCTTTAATTTCTAATAAATACTTCGGGATTGAATCCCATAGAAATGAAAAATCTTTCGTCACTAAATTCAATGGTATAAATTGGATCTCGATGATATCAAATCGGATCAATATCACGAATAACAATATCTGAGCTATCAAATCAATAATTCAGGGTCGAGAATTGAATAGTATAACATCGGAAGATGTTTTATCCATACCAAATAAGAAAATGACTTGCTGATGCAATCAAAAAGTCCTTTTTCTTTCTTTGTCCGAACCTTTCCCTTAAACTAAAAAAGAAAGAAGAAAAAAGGGGAGACCTGTTAGAAATGATATTTTTTTTGTTCTTTTTATTCCCTTTGATACACGAAATCAATGAATCTTTTTTGGATTTGTATCCATCGGGACTGACGGGACTCGAACCCGCAGCTTCCGCCTTGACAGGGCGGTGCTCTGACCAATTGAACTACAATCCCAGGGAAAAAGTCGTATAGTATACATACATATTCTTACAATTTCATTCAAACTCTTTTTTTTTCTATTTGAGATTCGAACCCCTAAGAGGCGGACTTCTATATATATTCATATTTTGATGGGTCTGCGCTTTATCGACACGGATGACTCGCAATCCGTTCGTTATTGCCAACTTGATGAAAAAATCAATGAATCAAGGAAACAAAAAAGAGTCTTTTTTGCTTTTTTGACTTGAACCCTTTCCTTAGACTTTATACTTACAGATCCCGATAGGAGTTTTGCAAAATCCGAATTGGTGGAAAAAAGATGTAAGTAATATGGAAAAAAGACATAGGACTCGAGATTCTAATCTTATGTATGCGAACCCATTGGTGATTTTAAGAGAACACCAAATGGGTTATATCATTTCATGGTGGATCCATAAATATTTTTGGGCCGAGCTGGATTTGAACCAGCGTAGACATATTGTCAACGAATTTACAGTCCGTCCCCATTAACCGCTCGGGCATCGACCCAGGAAGAATCCATTTTAGTCTTTCTTGATAATCCCTGATCCATTTCCTTTCCTAGTACCCTACCCCCAGGGGAAGTCGAATCCCCGTTGCCTCCTTGAAAGAGAGATGTCCTAAACCGCTAGACGATGGGGGCATCCTTGCCCGACTTCCATTCTACTATGTTCATAGTATAAACAGTTTTTTGAAATTGTCAATAGAATGGAATGATATTATTCGATCAGAAGGATCTTCCCATCTTTCAGAATTCCTTACAATTTTTTGATTCATCCTTTAGATTTCTAAATTGTTCATTCCAATCACCAATCTATAATTCAACAAAATAGAAAATAAAACGAAGTAATGCGAAAGAAACCAAAAGAAACATAGAAGACTTTCTGGGAATAATTGATTTGCTGGAACAGGGGGGCATTAACACCTTCTTTATTTCACTTTCATTCAGTATTAAGAAGATTCAATTAGGTATTTTTGTATTTCATACTAAGTCGGGAAATAAAAAAACGAGAATGAATCCGGAAATTGAGTAAAAAAGAATGAAGATCAATAAGAATTGAGTTGAGGGACAGGATAGAATCCATTTATCAAAGATTCGGAAATCTTGGAATTAGGGGTCCATGTATCAATGAAATTCATTTCGTGTTATGATGAAGATGACTTCAATTCAAATCGGTTTTGAAAAATTGAATTCCTATTTCTCAAATCCAATATGAATTAATTCTTTTTTCACTATACTCGTAAATCCAATTTTTTGTTCGTTAATGAGTTGCTATATACAAAAAATAGATCTATGTACATATATCTAAATCAGATTTAGATAGATTTCGTATATATATAGAATAAGTATATGCAGTAACAAATAGATGTACTAAACTCATATTCATATTGGCTGATTCCGTATTTGGGAATTGACTCAAACGCCGCCCTTTTAACTCAGTGGTAGAGTAACGCCATGGTAAGGCGTAAGTCATCGGTTCAAATCCGATAAGGGGCTTTTTTTATCAAAAAATGATAACAGTAGTCTTCCGAAGATATAGAAAGATTCTTGATATTTGTAAGAAGTTTCTGTTTGTAATAAAATAAAAAAACGAATGATTCATTTCATTCAAAAATGGAATTTAGAATTGAAACTCTCTTAAGTTATTGTCATCATTCGAATAGAGTCAACTCATTCTAGTTAGAAAGGAAAAAGGTCTTCTTTTCTATATATATATATTTCTTTTTTTAGAATGTGATATTTCCTTTCATTGTCAGATACTCCTATTTTCGATTCTTCTAATCAAAAAAGGGAAAGATTCTAAAAAAAAAAAGTAAGTGGACCTAACCTATTGAATCATAACTATATCCACTATTCTGATATTCAAATTGGATAGAAATGAAATTCGAACGGTGGATCTTTTTTTCTTTTTCATACCTTTTTGGTTCTAACTCTGCAAGAATCTGCCGATATTTCGGATAAAATCTTATTGTTCCTAGGAATCAATTGCCACTCCTCTCCTCCAGTGGGAAGGGCTTATTCTATTCTAAGTTCCAACAGACAAGTCATTTTTGACTTTAAAATCTCTTTTTTCCAAATACAAGAAAAGATCCAAGTTGATTTCTATTATTTCTTGAAGATATGTCTATCAAAATAATAGAAAAATCCAAAAAATCATGACTTCGAGTATCAAACATTTGGTTTTCATATCTATGCATACGAGATTTTGAAGGCAATGAATGGACGAAACTTTCACTTAGAGTCTATTATTATTCATAAAATTCCCTAGAATATTAAAAAATATTACGGATAGATAAAAAAAGAAATAGAGAAAAATATTCCAATTTCTTACCTCGATACGCAATAAGGGGTCTACGTCGGAATTTGATGAATCTGAATGAAAGAAAAATAGAACAAAGAAAACAATCAAAGAAAGAAATGTAAAATAGAAAGTAAAAATAGGATCCTCTAGTAGTTTTTTAGATATACAAATTCGAAGAATATAGAAAACTCTTTTTTTATATTTCACGAAAAAGATTCAAGAATAATCTTATTTGATAAAAGCAGAGTAGTATGTCTGGGGATCTGCTGGTAACGAGAGTAATAAAAGCGATCGATCGTTTGTTTATGGAATAGTTCTTTAAAAAATTGATTTATATGATTTATGAATCATAAGACAATTTTCGAGTCATGACTTAGGGAATTTTTTTAGAATAGAAAGCAATAACCCAATTCAGTTCAGTGAATGGATTTGACCTAGATTAGATATCCATCGACAAAAAAAAAATTTTCTATTCGAAACCGAGTAGAAAAGAAGGGACAGTCTACGAGAAATCATATCATATAGAAAATGAAAAAAGCCTCGAAGGTTCCATGCTAGGAAGTGTTCGGAAATGGTTTTAAGTAGTTGAATAGGAGTATCACTATGACTATAGCTCTTGGTAAATTTACCAAAGATCAAAATGATTTATTTGATATTATGGATGACTGGTTACGGAGGGACCGTTTTGTTTTTGTGGGTTGGTCCGGCCTCTTGCTCTTTCCTTGCGCCTATTTTGCCGTGGGGGGTTGGTTCACAGGTACCACCTTTGTAACTTCATGGTATACTCATGGATTGGCAAGTTCCTATTTGGAAGGTTGTAACTTCTTAACTGCAGCAGTCTCTACTCCTGCTAATAGTTTAGCACACTCTTTGTTGTTACTGTGGGGTCCTGAAGCACAGGGAGATTTGACCCGTTGGTGTCAATTAGGTGGTCTGTGGACTTTTGTTGCTCTTCACGGTGCTTTCGGATTAATAGGTTTTATGTTACGTCAATTT